ATTGATTCCATTTCGCCATTTTTGTGGGACTAATCTAGACCATGTAATCTGAGATAAATCGTATTGATAATGACCTCTTAACCAGTTTTTCCATGTTACATAATTTGGAAGTTTCTTATGTCTTAATTCGGAATGAAATATTCCTTGTCTTCCAAAAAAATCCTTTATTTCAGTCTTAAGAAAAAAAGACGGTCGATTATATTGAAGTTGAAGAATAGATCTTAACTTATTGAAGTTAAGAACTTGGGTTTGTGATAATTTTAAAAATACATATTTTTGTGACAAGTAAGATAAATCAAAAAAAATATGTGACTTCCGCTTACTATTTCTAAGATTATCAAAAGCCCTTTTTATAGTCATAGGCGAAATAAAGTAAATTTTCTTTTGTTTTGTTTTATTAATGCTTTCTTGATTTGTTTCATTATTGTAAATGTATTTATCAAGAATTTTTTTTGTTGATGCGATAAAAAGTTGTAGAGCGATTCTGCGCATATTAATGATACATAGAAAGATATCTATGTATATTTTTTCAATGAAAAATTTAACTATTAATTGAATATTTTTTCTTTTCCAAATTTTTGGGGGTGATTCTCCATTATTATTTTTCTTTTTTCCTGTCATTCCTTTTTTTTTCTCTTTTTTCATTATTTCTATTTGATTTCTGATTGTGCTTCTTCTATCAATCCTATTTTTCATTTCTTCTTCTGCCTGTGAATAATTTGTCCAACCTGTAGATCGAATTTGACTAAGTGATTCATGAATTATCTGATTGCTGATTATAGAATCCTTTTCTTTTTGAGTTTCACTTGATTCATATATTTCTCTCGGTATAAATAATGGAATTGTCTTTCCTTTTAAAAGTTGTTTTATTATTCGTTTTACAAATAAAAATGCTTTTGCTTCTTTCTTTGTTATTTTTTTAAAAACTCTTCGAACTCTAAAATTCAATTTTCTGATTTCTACTTTATAGTCTATATCTTTAAAAATGGGTTCAAAAAAGGAAGGTGTTTCTCGAGGAGGACCAAAAGGATATTCCGTTTCCATTCCGAGAACTGTTAAAAAACAAGAATCAAAATCATCTTGTTTCTTTAGAGCTCTATCAGAGAGTCGTAGCTTAGATCTGTGCCAAGGTTTCAAATGAAAAGGATATAGGATTTTTATCTGAAAACCGTCTTTTAACCAATTTTTAGGCAATCTTGTTTTGGAGAATACCATACCATTATAGTTGCAGTTTATATAAATTTCTCTATTCCAATCTTGGAAATCCTCATACCATTCCGGAGATTGCCATAATAAAATACGGACAATATTCTTAGCTATTATCAATAAGGGTAATCTAATATATCTTCTAAAAATTGAGTGAGCTAGTAACAGAATACTTCTTGTTTTTTGTCTATGTGGAATGTTCTCCCAGGTCTCTATTGTGCTTTCCTGGTATTCTTTTTTCATTTCCAATTCTTCATTTTGAATTTCTAATTCTGACTTTGGAGCCATCCAATCTATACTACTATAAAAAATTCTCATTACCTCGGATATAGGAAAAGGAAAATCTTCCATTTTTTCCAAAAAAAGCGGGGAATGGGGATTTCCTTGAGACGGTCCCCAAATAACCACTTTACGCCTTTGAGGGCGCATAGATCCTCTGATTACGGCTCGACGAAAATCTGATTGTTCCAAATAACTTATAAAACCCAAATTTCTATTAAATTTTGTAAAAAATTTAGAATTCTTGAAATGAGAACTCTCAAAAGTTCGTTTCGAACGAGTTAAAAAAGCTATACGTTTAAATCTTCTTGTTCGAAGCTGGTGCTCCAGCCCTTGCAGCCTGCCTTGTTCTTTTCGTCGTCTTTTAAAATATTGTGCCACCTGGTTGATTAATTTGTATGACCATCGAGGGAGTTTTTTAGTGATTTGGCTTACTACAATAGATTTTCTGTGACGCTTAGGATTAAGCATAAGTGTGTTGAGTAAAAAATTTGTGTTGAGTAAAAACCTCTTATTTGAATCAATTTTTCCTTGTTTTTTTTCTGATCTTTCTATTTTCTGTTCATATTCTTGATAAATAGGATAGGGAAGAAAAATATCATGAATTTTATTTAGTTCCGTTAGTTCAGGTGTTTCTGGCCAATTTTCTATCGAAGTTTCTTTTTTGATTGAAGAAGTTTTTTTTTTGATTGAAGATGAAAACAATTTCTTCATTCTTCCACGATACATCCCATTCAAAAAGGGATCATACATTTTAACTATGCAATTCTTTTTGTTTTTAGTCTCAGCATTACACAATTTAACTAGGAAATTCTTTTTGTTTTTAGTCTCAGCATTACACAATCTAGTCTTTGTTTCAAGTATATTTAGCGAAATAAATACTGTCTCTAAAGCCTCAATTCTATTTATAAATTCATTATTTAAGTTGTTATTTTTTTGTTTGTTGGTATAAAGCCACTCGCTGTATAGTTCATCAGCGGAGAGTTTTTCTAATGTAGACAACGATACGCTTCTT